CTATACGAACTCAATTTATTATTTCGGAATAAAAATGTAGAACCGCAAGAAATGAGTCTTGGGGATGAAACAAAACCGCAGGTTTCTTTTTTTGGACAAACAATATTTCTTTTATTTTCTTCATCCTTTGCATTGGAAGAATAGACTAAAAAATTGATATGATTCAACTTCAGACCCATTTAAATGTAGCGGATAACAGCGGGGCTCGAGAATTAATGTGTATTCGAATCATAGGAGCTAGTAATCGTCGATATGCTCATATTGGTGACGTTATTGTTGCTGTGATCAAAGAAGCAGTACCTAATATGCCCCTAGAAAAATCAGAAGTAGTCAGGGCTGTAATTGTTCGTACCTGTAAAGAACTTAAACGTGACAGCGGTATGATAATACGATATGATGACAATGCTGCAGTTGTGATTGATCAAGAAGGAAATCCAAAAGGAACTCGAATTTTTGGTGCAATCCCCCGGGAATTGAGACAATTAAATTTTACTAAAATAGTTTCATTAGCTCCCGAGGTATTATAAAATAAAAAAAAAATAAAATGAGATCGTGATATCTTTGGGGTATTTGAAAGAAATAGATTAAGAACTAGATTAATTCGTAGATTGTGTCTCATGCATATACCTTGAAAAATTTATATTCATAAACCAATAAAAAAAAAGAAAAACATGTTGATTATATCCAATTTTGAGGCACCAATAATTTTAGTTCATCATGGGTAGAGACACTATTGCTGAGATAATAACCTCTATACGAAATGCTGATATGGATAGAAAAAGAGTTGTTCGCATAGCATCTACTAATATTACTGAAAATATTGTAAAAATACTTTTCCGAGAAGGTTTTATCGAAAACGTCAGAAAACATCGAGAAAAAAACAAATATTTTTTTGTTTTAACCCTCCGACATAGAAGGAATAGAAAAAGACCCTATAGAAATTTTTTAAATTTAAAACGGATCAGTCGGCCCGGTCTACGAATCTATTCTAACTCTCAACGAATTCCGAGAGTTTTAGGTGGAATGGGAATTGTAATTCTTTCTACTTCTCGAGGTATAATGACAGACCGGGAGGCTCGACTAGAAGGAATCGGCGGAGAAATTTTGTGTTATATATGGTAATCCATTTAATATCCAAATGGGATCCGAAACCTCTTCCTATTTGTAAAAAAAAAAAGCAAGGGGGTGAGTTGTCTAATATTGTTTCTCCTCCCTTAGTTGATACTTCAAGGGGGCTTGACCTGGAATGAAAGAACAAAAATGGATTCATGACGGTTTAATTACTGAATCGCTTCCCAATGGCATGTTCCGGGTTCGGTTAGATAATGAAGATCTGATTCTAGGTTATGTTTCGGGAAAGATTCGACGTAGTTTTATACGGATACTGCCAGGAGATAAAGTCAAAATTGAAGTAAGTCGTTATGATTCAACCAGAGGACGTATAATTTATCGACTCCGAAACAAGGATTCGAAAGATTAGGTGGTTTTTATTCAATACGATTCGAGATAAAAAATTTCAAGAAACTTATTTTCTACCAAGAAGTAGATTCAGAATTAAGATAAGGAATGACAAATATGAAAATAAGAGCTTCCGTTCGTAAAATTTGTGAAAAATGTCGCCTAATCCGTAGGCGGGGGCGCATTATAGTAATTTGTTCCAACCCGAGACATAAACAAAGACAAGGATAATCAGACTCACTAAAGGGCTCAACGTACAAATAAGGAATCTGTTTTGACATGAAATGGATATATCCATATATTTTTGACTCATATTTATGAGATGATAGAATATGGCAAAAGCTATACCGAGAACTGGTTCACGTAGGAATGTACGTATTGGTTCACGTAAGAGTACACGTAGAATACCAAAGGGAGTTATTCATGTTCAAGCAAGTTTCAATAATACCATTATTACAGTTACAGATGTACGGGGTCGGGTGGTTTCCTGGTCCTCGGCCGGTACTTGTGGATTCAAGGGTACGAGAAGAGGGACACCTTTTGCCGCTCAAACTGCAGCGGCAAATGCTATTCGTACAGTAGTAGATCAAGGTATGCAACGGGCAGAAGTCATGATAAAAGGTCCCGGTCTCGGGAGAGACGCAGCATTACGAGCTATTCGTAGAAGTGGTATACTATTAACTTTTGTACGGGATGTAACCCCTATGCCACATAATGGCTGTAGACCTCCGAAAAAAAGACGTGTGTAGAAATGAACAGTGAAGAAATTTCAAGAGAAACAAGAGAAATAAATAATTCAATCAAATAAAATAATATTACTATGGTTCGAGAGAAAGTAACAGTATCTACTCGGACACTACAGTGGAAGTGTGTTGAATCAAGAACAGACAGTAAACGTCTTTATTATGGGCGCTTTATTCTGTCTCCACTTATGAAAGGCCAAGCCGACACAATAGGCATTGCGATGCGAAGAGCTTTGCTTGGAGAAATAGAAGGAACATGTATCACACGTGTAAAATCTGAGAACGTCCCCCATGAATAT